CGCATTTTTAAATCGAATTGAAGCTTTAGATAAGGAATGGTCTGTTGAAAATATACTGGAAAAAACGACTCGATTTTGTCATAACGAAACTAAAAAAGAATATTTACCTAAAATTTATGATCCATTTTTGCATGGGATCTCTCGCGGAAGAATAAAAAAATTACCTCCATTCAAAATCATAACCGAAACCTATAGAAAAAATAATATAGGAGGATTTTGGATAAACAAGATTCATGGTATACTTCTGAAGATTAATTCTCACAAATTTGAGCAAACAATAGAAAAATTTAATAGAAAATCTTTGTCAATAGAGAAAAAACCTTCTTTTTTTTCAGAACCCCAAGAAGAAAAAATTCATTCAGAAGAAGAAATAAAAATTTTCAAATTTTTATTTGATGTCGTTATAACTGATAACAATGATCAAACTCTTATAAAAAATTTTATGGATTTCCATGAAATCCATAAAAAAGTTCCTCGATGGTCATACAAATTAACAAGTGAGTCGGAAGAATTGGAAGGTGAAAATGAAGAAAATGTACCAACGGAGCCTGGACTTCGTTCAAGAAAAGCAAAACGTGTAGTGGTTTTTACTGATAAAGAGCCGCATAACGAGATTTATACTAATCTCAAAGATAATCAAAATTCTGATCAAAAAGATGAAATGGCTTTGATCCGTTATTCACAACAATCTGATTTTCGTCGAGAGATAATTAAAGGATCCATGCGTTCCCAAAGACGTAAAACTGTTATTTGGGAATTTTTTCAAGCAAAAGTACATTCCCCCCTTTTTTTTGATAGAATAGATAAACTTTTTTGTTTTTCGTTTGATATATGGGGGCTAAAAAAAAAAATTCTTAGAAATTTAATGCGGAAAAACAAAAAACAAAAAATTGATAAAAAAGAAGAAGAACAATCAAAAATAGAAGAAAAAAGACGGATAGAAATTGCAGAAACTTGGGATAGCTTCCTATTTGCTCAAATAATAAGAGGTTCTCTCTTAGTAACTCAATCTATTCTTAGAAAATATATTATATTACCTTTATTGATAATAATTAAAAATAGCATCCGTCTGTTATTATTTCAAATTCCCGAGTGGTCTGAGGATTTAAAGGATTGGAAACGTGAAATGCATGTTAAATGCACTTATAATGGGGTTCAACTATCCGAAACAGAATTTCCAAGAAACTGGTTAACAGATGGTATTCAGATAAAAATCCTATTTCCTTTTTATCTTAAACCGTGGCATAAATCTAAATTTCAATCATCTCAGAAGGCTCGACTAAAAAAAACAAAAGAGAAGGGAGAAAAAAATGATTTTTGTTTTTTAACAGTTTGGGGACTGGAAACTGAACTACCGTTTGGTTCTGCCAAAAAAAAGCCTTCTTTTTTTGAACCTATTTTTAAAGAATTAAAAAAAAGAATCAAAAAATGCAAAACTAAGTCTTTTCTGGTTTTAAGGATTTTCAAAGAAAGAGCAACAATTTTCCTAAAAGTCGCAAAAGAAATTAAAAACTGGATTATAAAAAACTTGCTTTTTCTAAAAGGAAAAATAAAAAACCTTTCAAAACGAAATCTAACTCCATTATTTGGCCTGAGAGAAATATATGAATTAAATGAAACTAAAAAAGATTCAATAATGAGTAATCAGATGATTCATGAACTATCTGTTCAAAAAAAATCCATGGAGTGGACAAATTCTTCACTCAGCGAAAACAAAAAAAAAAATTTGATTGATAGAATAAAGACAATAAGAAATCAAACAGAAGCAATTTCAAAAGAAAAAGAAAATCTAACTAATAGTTGTAACAAACCACGTTATGATTCTAAAATAATTGAGTCATCAAAAAAAAGTTGGCAGACATTCAAAAGAAAAAATATCCGATTAATTCGTAAATCCATTTTTTTTATAAAATTTTGCATTGAACAACTCTCTATAACTCTTTTTCTAGGTATCATTAATATTCCAAGAATTACTACACAACTTTTGTTTGAATCAACAACAACAATTCTTGATAAATATATTTACAAGAATGAAGAAAATGGAGAAAAAATTAATAAAAAAAAAAATACCATTTATTTTATTTCGGCTATAAAAAATTTAATATCCAATAAAAATAAAAAAAAAATTAGTTATGACCTATGCTCTTTATCACAAGCATATGTATTTTACAAATTATCACAAATTCAAGTTAGTAACGTTTCTAAATTAAAGGCTGTTCTTAAATATAACATATGCATAACATCCTTTTTTGTTAAGAATCAAATAAAGGATTTTTTTCAAGAACAAGGACTCTTTCATTATGAATTGAAAGATAAAACCTTTTTAAATTCCAAAGTAAATCAATGGAAAAACTGGTTACGAAGTCATTCTCAATACAATTTACCTCAGATTGCATGGGCTAGATTAGTAACCCAAAAATGGAAAAATAAAATAAAGCAAAACTCTCTAGTTCTAAATCCAAGTTTAACCAAAACGGATTCATATGAAAAAAACAAATTTGATAATTACAAAAAAGATTCTATATATAATCTTTTTTGCTACAAATCTATTCATTCTACAGAAAAATTTTTTGACATGTCTATAGGCATTGCTCTAGATAATTGTTTAGTCTCTTGTTTTCTAGAAAAATATAATATTCGGGGTATAGGGCAAATTCGGCATAGAAAATATTTGGATTGGAGAATTCTCAACTTTTGGTTTAGAAAAAAAGTAAATATTGAGCCCTGGGTTGATACCAAGAGTAAAAAAAAATATATTAAGACTAAAGTTCAGAATTATCAAAGAATTGATAAAATAACTAAGACGGGTCTTGCTAATCAAAAAAGAAACTTTTTTGATTGGATGGGAATGAATGAAGAAATACTAAATCATCGTATAACAAATTTTGAATTTTTTTTCTTTCCAGAATTTTGCTTATTTTCTAGTACATATAAAATGAAACCGTGGGTCATACCAATTAAATTACTTCTTTTCAATTTTAATGAAAAAAAAAATATTAATAAAAAGATCACTCTAAAGAAAAAAGGTTTTATACCATCAAACGAAAAAAACTCCCTTCTTTTTTATAATCTAAATAAAGAAGAAAAAGAATCGGCAGATCACGGAGAGCTTGAATCAGATAAAGAAAAAAAAAGAAATCCTGAATCAGCTCTATCAAACCAAGAAAAAAAATATGCAGAATCGAAGATAAAAAAACGTAAAAATAAAAAACAATACAAAAGCAATACCGAAACGGAACTTGATTTATTTCTCACAAGGTATTCGCGTTTTCAATTGCGATGGAATTGTTTTTTTAATCAAAAAATTCTCAATAATGTAAAAGTATACTGTCTCTTGGTTAGACTAAAAAATCCAAACGAGATAGCGATATCTTCTATTGAAAGAGGAGAGATGAGCCTCGATATTCTAATGATTGAGAAGAATTTCACTTTTGCAAAATTAATGAAAAAAGGAATATTGATTATTGAACCTGTCCGTTTGGCTGTAAAAAACGATGGACAACTTATTATATATAGAACCATAGGTATTTCATTGGTTCATAAAAATAAACACAAAATAAGTAAAAGATACAAAAAAAAAAGCTATATTGATAAAAGAAATCATTATGATTTCTTTGTTCCTGAAAATATTCTATCCCCTAAACGACGTAGAGAATTTCGAATTTTAATTTGTTTCAACTTAAAAAAAAAAAATGCGAGGGATAGAAATTCAAGATTTGATACGAATATTCAAAACTTGACCACTGTTTTGCATAAAAAGAAAGATCTTGATAAGGAGAAAAATAACCTAATTAAATTCAAATCCTTTCTTTGGCCCAATTTTAGATTAGAAGATTTAGCTTGTATGAATCGCTATTGGTTTAATACTACTAACGGAAATCATTTCAGTATGATAAGAATACATATGTATACGCGATTTCAAATTCATTAATGATAGATCCTTTTTACTATATATAATATATAAGTTACGGTATATGAAAACACTTGTATGCACAAATATGAGGGATTGTTTTAAATTCAAGCTTTTATACATGAGATTCATTTAATCAATGACGTAAATACCAATTAGCGCAGATCCATAACTAAATTAACAGAAAATTAACAGAATCCTCCTTTTTTAGATCTAAATTTAGACTTTTTTTGGTAAAATTAAGAAGTTGATAATTAAATTCAGATCCTTGTACAAAAAAACTACCATTATTATTACTGATCAGTAAAATTCATATCTTTCAATTCATATTAAAAAGGGAAGGATTTCTTTTTATGATAAAAAATGCATTCATTTCATTTCAAGAAAAAAAAGAAGAAAGCAGGGGATCTGTTGAATTTCAAGTATTCAGTTTCACTAATAAGATACGAAGACTTACTTCACATTTGGAATTGCACAGAAAAGATTATTTATCTCAGAGGGGTCTACGAAAAATTCTGGGAAAACGTCAACGACTGCTGGCTTATTTGTCAAAAAAAAATAGAGTACGTTATAAAGAATTAATTAATCAGTTGAATATTCGGGAATTAAAAACTCGTTAAATTCAAAAATTGTGAATTAGTTAATTTTTAGATCTTGAATTTTTTGATAAACTTCTTTTTCAACAATCTAATTCATGCCAGAACGAATCAAGGAAAAACTTATGAAGAGACCAGTTACAGGAAAAGATCTTATGATAGTCAATATGGGACCTCACCACCCATCCATGCATGGTGTTCTTCGCTTAATTGTTACTCTAGATGGTGAGGATGTTGTTGACTGTGAACCCATATTGGGTTATTTACACAGAGGAATGGAAAAAATTGCAGAAAACCGAGCAATTATACAATATTTACCTTATGTAACGCGATGGGATTATTTAGCTACTATGTTTACAGAAGCAATAACAGTAAATGGACCAGAACAATTGGGAAATATTCAAGTTCCTAAAAGGGCCAGCTATATCAGAGTAATTATGCTGGAATTGAGTCGTATAGCTTCTCATTTGTTATGGCTTGGCCCTTTTATGGCAGATATTGGGGCACAGACTCCTTTTTTCTATATTTTCAGAGAACGAGAATTTGTATATGATCTATTCGAAGCTGCCACCGGTATGAGAATGATGCATAATTTTTTTCGTATTGGAGGACTAGCGGCTGATTTACCTTATGGTTGGATAGATAAATGCTTGGATTTTTGTGATTATTTTTTAACAGAGGTTGTTGAATATCAAAAACTGATTACACGAAACCCCATTTTTTTAGAACGGGTTGAAGGCGTTGGGATTATTGGTGGGGAAGAAGCAATAAATTGGGGTTTATCCGGACCAATGCTACGCGCATCCGGAATACCATGGGATCTTCGTAAAGTTGATCGTTATGAGTCTTACGATGAATTTGAATGGGAAATTCAGTGGCAAAAACAAGGAGATTCATTAGCTCGTTATTTAGTACGACTTAGCGAAATGACAGAATCCATCAAAATTATTCAACAGGCTCTGGAAGGACTTCCGGGGGGTCCCTATGAGAATTTAGAAAGCAGAAGCTTTGATAGAAAAAGGAATCCAGAATGGAATGATTTTGAATATCGATTCATTAGTAAAAAACCTTCTCCGACTTTTGAATTATCGAAACAAGAACTTTATGTAAGAGTTGAAGCTCCAAAAGGGGAATTGGGAATTTTTCTCATAGGAGATCAAAGTGGTTTTCCTTGGAGATGGAAAATCCGACCGCCGGGTTTTATTAATTTGCAAATTCTTCCTGAACTAGTTAAAAGAATGAAATTGGCTGATATTATGACGATACTCGGTAGCATAGATATAATTATGGGAGAAGTTGATCGTTAAAATGATAATTTATGCAACAGAAGTACAAATTATAAATTCTTTTGTTAGATTGGAAGCTTTAAAAGAGGTCTATGGACTCATATGGATATTTGTCCCTATATTTTCTCTTGTATTGGGAATCATAACAGGTGTACTAGTAATTGTGTGGTTAGAAAGAGAAATATCTGCAGGGATACAACAACGTATTGGACCTGAGTACGCCGGCCCGTTGGGAATTCTTCAAGCTCTAGCCGACGGGACAAAACTACTTTTCAAAGAGGATCTTCGCCCATCGAGAGGAAATACTCCTTTATTTAGTATTGGACCATCTATAGCAGTTATCTCAATTTTACTAAGTTATTCAGTAATTCCCTTTAGCAATCACCTTGTTTTAGCGGATCTCAATATCGGTATTTTTTTATGGATTGCCATCTCAAGTATTGCTCCGATTGGACTTCTTATGTCAGGATATGGATCAAATAATAAATATTCTTTTTTAGGTGGTCTGCGAGCTGCTGCCCAATCGATTAGTTATGAAATACTATTAACTCTATGTGTTTTATCAATATCTCTACGTGCGATTCGTTGAAACATAAATGTTTATTTTGACTATTCCGGGTCTTCTAGACGAATAAGTTAAAAACGGAATATATATATATATTTATCTTTCGGGTTAATCTTAATAAAAGGAATTTGATAGTTATATATGAGTGAAAAAAACTGCTCAGAAATTAGCAGTAAAAAGCAAAATTGAGTCTCATTTCCTATGTACAAGGGTTAAACGGAAATAAACATAAGCGTAAGAATCACTTTACCCCAAGGTTGGTTGATTAGTCATCCTGGCTTGAAGCGGGTTAAAAAAAATATTAACCGTATGACGTTTTCACTATCAGTTAGATAGATTAACATACATGTATTATAAAGTTAGCGGCAATTAGGTAAAAATGCGTGGATGGTTAGAAACACCAAAATACACAAAGAATTTGTAATAGAGATTAACCAAATTGAAAAGGATATTTATGCATAACATAAGATAACAAAAAAAAAGAAGGTTAATTGGGGCTTGAAATTAGTAGAAATGATCAGACAGTACTCCCCAAGATTCCGATTCAGAGTATGCTCCTATCCACCGATAAATGTAATGACTATCAGAAACGAAATAATCCTTTATTTTTTAAGTCCACCAATTTATTTTCGAAAAAAGAAGGAAGAATAGGAATGAAACAAGGATATTTATTTTCATATATTTCGAAAATAAAATAGAATTTCTGTCATGAATAATAAACTAATAGGATGTCTAATTCTTTTTTGTAATTGAAAACCATGATGGGCTGAAATACCCATTTTTACAAGGAGTATTTTATTAAAGGATTAAGTTATTACTCAACAAATAGAAATGAAATTTTGTAAAGGATGAGATGAATTCCGAAGCGCTTTTTTTTATTCTTAGAATTTGAGCAGACAGAATTCCATTGGTATAATTCGGGACCCCAGATATATTTATATTTCATATATTTTCGAACACATCATATCCATCTAAATAATACTAATCTGGTCCTTAGATTTATTTATGGCCCCCGAGGAGCCGTATGAGGCGAAGACCTCATGTACGGTTTTGTAATAGCGGCGAGAATAGTAATGTTATCACCGACTAGGATTATCTAACAGTTTAAGTATAGTTGATATAGTTGAGGCACAATCAAAATATGGTTTTTGGGGATGGAATTTGTGGCGTCAACCTATAGGTTTTATCATTTTTCTCATTTCTTCCCTAGCAGAATGCGAGAGGTTACCGTTTGATTTACCAGAAGCGGAAGAAGAATTAATAGCAGGTTATCAAACTGAATATTCCGGTATCAAATTTGGGTTATTTTACGTTGCTTCTTATCTAAATCTATTAATTTCCTCATTATTTGTAACAGTTCTATACTTAGGCGGTTGGAATATTTCTATTCCGTATATATCTAGTCTGGAGCTATTTGAAAGGGATCAAATTTTTGGAACAACAATTGGTATCTTTATTACATTAGCTAAAACTTATTTGTTCTTGTTCATTTCTATCGCAACAAGATGGACTTTACCTAGGCTAAGAATGGATCAACTATTAAATCTTGGATGGAAATTTCTTTTACCGATTTCCCTTGGTAATCTATTATTAACAACTTCTTTCCAACTCTTTTCACTCTAAATTGAAAATGAATCCAACATATTCATTACTTGTTTTAAACAAGAGAAAGAAACAAAGATCAAACTATTCATAGATAATTACAATATGCTTCCTATGATAACCCGGTTCATGAATTATGGTCAACAAACCCTACGAGCTGCAAGGTATATTGGTCAAGGTTTCATGATTACCTTATCCCACACAAATCGTTTACCTGTAACTATTCAATATCCCTATGAAAAATTAATAACATCGGAACGTTTCCGCGGTCGAATCCATTTCGAATTTGATAAATGCATTGCTTGTGAAGTATGTGTTCGAGTATGTCCTATAGATCTGCCTGTTGTTGATTGGAAATTGGAAACTAATATTCGAAAAAAACGATTACTTAATTACAGTATTGATTTTGGAATTTGTATATTTTGTGGTAATTGTGTTGAGTATTGTCCAACAAATTGTTTGTCAATGACTGAAGAATATGAATTTTCAACTTATGATCGTCACGAATTGAATTATAATCAAATAGCTTTGGGTCGTTTACCAATGTCAGTAATTGACGATTACACTATTCGAACAATTTTGAATTCACCTCAAACAAAAAATGGGTAAACCCATTAATTTGATTAAAAAAAGAATGCAAAACTGTTGAATTATATAAAGAATTTAATTACAAATTTATATTGTATTTATATAATAGTATTTAAGTATTAAGGCTCATTCTTTTAATATAATATATTCGTAATTACTTTCTTAAAATAGATGGGTTGAAAATCAACTTTAGAATAAAAAAGCGAAACTGTCTAATAATTGTATCTACATCAATTCATATCCATTAGATTCTAATTTCACTCTATTAGAAACATATTAAAAACAAATTCCCCGGTTAAAGTAATAAGGTCATGAAACGGATTTCGATTTTTTTCTTATTTTAATAATATAATGGATTTGCCTGGACCAATACATGATTTTCTTTTAGTTTTTCTGGGATCCGGTCTTCTACTAGGAGGTCTGGGAGTGGTATTACTTCCCAACCCAATATTTGCAGCCTTTTCCTTAGGATTTGTTCTTGTTTGTATATCTTTATTGTATATTCTATCAAATTCCCATTTTGTAGCTGCTGCACAACTCCTTATTTACGTGGGGGCCATAAATGTTTTAATCATATTTGCTGTGATGTTCATGAATGATTCAGAATATTCCACAGATTTCAATCTGTGGACTGTTGGGGATGGGATTACTTCATTGGTTTGTACAACTATTCTTTTTTCATTAATTTCTACTATTCTCGATACGTCATGGTACGGGGTTATTTGGACTACAAGATTAAACCAGATTTTAGAGCAAGATTTAATAAGTAATAGTCAACAAATAGGAATTCATTTATCAACAGATTTTTTTCTTCCATTTGAACTCATTTCAATAATTCTTTTAGTTGCTTTGATAGGTGCAATTTCTGTGGCTCGTCAATAAAAAAGGGTTCTAATTAGTAAAGACCAAAGAAAATTTTGTGTATGTTATGATATTTTTTCTGTTCATTCAATTCAATTCAATTTGATTGAATACTATTTCATAATTTTAAATATCAATTTTTATATTTGATATGTTTGACAAATTTTTTCCTTAATCCTAATATAGTTTTTATTCGTACTTTTTTGTTCTATTCTAGTTGATTGAATCCGGTGAATTATAATTATATTTATTATTCATATTGAAATGAATCAAAATTGATAAGGAGTTGCTGAATGATACTCGAACATGTACTTGTTTTGAGTGCCTATTTATTTTTGATTGGTCTTTATGGATTGATCACGAGTCGAAATATGGTTAGGGCTCTTATGTGTCTTGAACTTATACTCAATGCAGTTAATATGAATTTCGTAACATTTTCTGATTTTTTTGATAATTCCCAACTAAAAGGGGATATTTTCTGCATTTTTGTTATAGCAATTGCAGCCGCTGAAGCAGCTATTGGATTAGCTATAGTCTCATCAATTTATCGTAACAGAAAATCAACTCGCATCAACCAATCGACCTTATTAAATAAGTAGCATAAATACAAAAATTATAGGTTGAAATTTGCATATATAATAGGTTATGACTTACTAGATTATATTTGTGAAAATCTAAGAAATCAAAGTATTTTAGCCCGACTTTTTTTATCAATTGAGCCGGAATTCATAAAAAAAAATTCTATTAAAGGAAATCATTGCTTCATCTAGTATTTTAATATATCATTTAGTTAGAAGTTTACTAGATTGAAAATTTATGACATTCAAAAAACTATAGATCCTATGTCACATTCAGTAAAAATTTATGATACCTGTATAGGATGTACTCAATGTGTCCGAGCATGCCCTACAGACGTATTAGAAATGATACCTTGGGATGGATGTAAAGCTAAGCAAATAGCTTCTGCTCCAAGAACCGAGGATTGTGTTGGTTGTAAGAGATGTGAATCTGCCTGTCCAACGGATTTTTTGAGCGTTCGAGTTTATTTATGGCATGAAACAACTCGAAGCATGGGTCTAGCTTATTGATACGTTACCGAAAACCTCATTTGAATAAATTTGGAATACATTTTATTTTTTTTATTGACAAGTACTCGTACTCAAAAAAGTTAAATTATATTTTTTTATTTATATATTTTTTTTGAGTACGCGTTCTTTGGACCTGGTGTATCTTGTCTTTACCACGAATGATTTTCCTTGGTTAACAATAATTGTTGTTTTTCCAATATCTGCCGGTTTGTTAATGTTATTTCTCCCGCATAGGGGAAATAAAGTCAATAAGTGGTATACTATATGCATTTGTATCTTAGAACTTCTTATAACGACCTACGCTTTTTGTTATAATTTTAAAATGGACAATCCATTAATTCAACTGTCCGAAGATTATAAATGGATCAATTTTTTTGATTTTTACTGGAGACTGGGAATAGATGGACTTTCTATAGGAACGATTTTACTGACGGGATTTATTACTACTTTAGCTACTTTAGCGGCTTTTCCAGTTACTCGGGATTCCCGATTATTCCATTTCCTGATGTTAGCAATGTACAGCGGTCAAATAGGATCATTTTCTTCTCGGGATCTTTTACTTTTTTTCATCATGTGGGAATTAGAATTAATTCCCGTTTATCTACTTTTATCCATGTGGGGTGGAAAGAAACGTCTGTATTCAGCTACAAAATTTATTTTATATACTGCAGGAAGTTCTATTTTTTTATTAATAGGAGTTTTAGGTATAAGTTTATATGGTTCGAACGAACCGACATTAAATTTAGAACTATTAGCTAATCAATCCTATCCTGTCACACTCGAAATACTATTTTATATTGGATTTCTTATTGCTTTTGCCGTCAAATCACCGATTATACCTTTACATACTTGGTTACCTGACACCCACGGCGAAGCGCATTACAGTACCTGTATGCTTCTCGCTGGAATCTTATTAAAAATGGGAGCATATGGGTTGGTTCGAATCAATATGGAATTATTACCTCACGCCCATTCTATGTTTTCTCCTTGGTTGATGGTAGTCGGTACAATTCAAATAATTTATGCAGCTTCAACATCTCCCGGTCAACGTAATTTAAAAAAGAGAATAGCCTATTCTTCTGTATCGCATATGGGTTTTATAATTATAGGTATTGGTTCTATAACGGATCCTGGGCTTAATGGAGCGATTTTACAAATAATCTCTCATGGATTTATTGGCGCTGCACTTTTTTTCTTGGCAGGAACGAGTTATGATAGAATTCGGCTTGTTTATCTTGATGAAATGGGTGGAATGGCTATCTCCATTCCAAAGATATTTACAATGTTCACTATCTTATCGATGGCTTCCCTTGCATTACCAGGCATGAGTGGTTTTATTGCAGAATTAATCGTTTTTTTTGGAATAATTACTAGCCGAAAATATTTCTTAATTTCAAAAATTGTAATTATTTTTGTAATGGCAATTGGAATGATATTAACTCCTATATATTTATTATCGATGTCACGCCAAATGTTCTATGGATACAAGTTACTTAATGTCAAAAACTTTTCTTTTTTTGATTCTGGGCCCCGAGAGTTATTTCTTTCAATCTCGATTCTTCTACCCATAATTGGTATTGGGATTTATCCTGATTTTGTGCTCTCATTAGCAAGTGACAAGGTCGAATCCATTTTATCTAATTATTTTTATGGATAGTTTTGAGTAAATATAAAAAAGCATTAAATTAAATTATAATCAGAAGTCTTTGCTCTTTGTATTGTGAGAACCTTTTGAATCATTGTACTACTTGATTCAAAAGGTTCTTGATGATTTACTACTAAAATAAAACTAAATTAGATTTCTTAACTTATAACTTATATGAAGTTATATATAGATGCTATTCTTTTTTATTTGGATTCCTTTCTTTTTTGGTTGATGTTTTATTTAATTCGATGTAAATGAACCATAACTATGTAAACCTATTCCTAAAAGATTGACGCCAAAATAGCATATCCAAATTAAAAGAAAGCCTATCGAAGCCACAATTGCAGAATTTATACCCTGAACATTCCTATTTGTTTTAATATGTAAATAAATTGCGAATATGGTCCAAGTAATAAATGCCCAGGTTTCTTTTGGATCCCAATTCCAATATGAACCCCATGTCTCATTAGCCCATACAGCTCCTGAAAGAATGCCGACGGTTAAAAAGATAAATCCAAGACTAATAATACGAAAACTCCAATAATCTAATTGTTCAATCAATTGATACCTATAATAATTTCTAGAAAAACTAAAATTAATGTTTTGTTGTAGTAAAATCGAATTTCTTTCGTTTATGTAGTAAAGTACATCAAAAGAAAATAATTCATTTAATAAATTATTTTTTTTTTGATTCTTTAAAGTAGGTCCGACTTTGCGAAATGTAATGACTAGAAGAGCTATTGATAATAATGATCCGCATAACAGAGCGCCGTAGCCTAATATCATCATACTTACGTGCATCATTAACCACTGGGACTGGAGAGCTGGTACTAATATTGCAGGCTGAGGCATTTTGTTTAAAAGACCTGAAGTAGCAAAACCCTGAATAAAAATAGCACTTGGCGCAGTTATTGCGTTTAAGTGATTTTTTTGTTTTTTATTAAAATAGGAAACCATATGAATAATTGAAAAAGCCCACGAAAGAAAAATTAATGATTCATATAAATTACTTAATGGAAAATGTCCTGAATAAATCCAACGAGTGAATAATAATCCTGTTATACCAAAAAACGTAATTACGATTCCTTTATCTGATGAATCAAAAAATCCTATGATTTCATCTAAATTAACTAATAAAGTTAAAAAATAAATTGTCAGTACAATTGAAACGACCGAAAAAGATATATGAGTTAATATATGCTCTAAAATTGAAAAAATCATAAAAAATTTGTTAAAAATGAATAAATTAATACTAGGTTTTACCCGATTTTAGAAAAAAAAAGTAGGGTATTAATTTGATTATAAAACTTATAATATCTCTTTTATAAGTTCTTATGCCGCTACTCGGACTCGAACCGAGATGCTCTAGCACTGCTTCCTAAGAGCAGCGTGTCTACCAATTTCACCATAGCGGCAACTTGTTCAAAACAATACTAATAAGTTTTTATTAAATCGTCGAGATTCAAATTTAAATAAAGAAGCCAATTCAATGGAATTTACAACTGATTTCATTAATAAAAAAAAAAGTTTTTTTTCTAAAAATGAAACCTTCTCCAAAATCCTTAGAAATTTTAAATAAAATCAGATTTGCCTAAGTTGCTCAAGAGAAATAAAAAAAAAATTATCAAAATAGATATTTTGATGCATCTTTTTATATTGTACAAACATAAGATTTTTTGATCACTTAAAAATCATATCATATATTATTATTTAGTATTATTATCTAATATTCACTTAATTATGGATAGATGCTTTTATAACTTTGATTCCAAGTAAAGAATATAAGAATTCAGAGAAATAAGAATTCCTAAAGGTATAAAGTGGAAATTTTTTTACTTAAAATTAATTAATTTCAAGAACCTATTGATTTCGCTTAAAGATATTGTATTTCTTATTAAGAATTAATAAGAAATACAAGATCTTTATTTATTATTGCATCAAGGTAGTGAGGGGGAAAATAAGAACCCCCCCCCGTTTTTAATAAAAAAAAACAAGAAATGTGAACCTTTCTTTTTTATCTATATATTACCTTTTTTTTTTTCTTTTGGTTCCTATTTATGTTTTTATATGTATTCTAAAAAATTTGTTTTTTAAGTTAGGCTAATTCTAATTATTCTAGTGTTTTTTATTTTTTTTGTTGTACAAAAAAACTGTTTGAATTACCTGTAGAAAGTGATTTCCCTAACGAAAAAGCTTTCAACGATGTCCAATATCCCTTCCTTTTCCAAATTTTTTTACGAATACGCTTTTTCGAGATAGAAGTACGTTTTTTTGGAACTGCCATTCAAAAATGAAAAAAAGTTTTTCAGTGGTATAATTGGATGTCAAAGACATTTATTATTCTATTCTTTCGTACTCCATATCGAGTTCTTTTTTTCTTTCAAATTTTATTATATATTATTTTCAAAACAAAAAAGACATTCAAAAGTTGAAAACCCAACTTTTTTTTACTTTTTTTTTTATAAAATTGAGTTATTAAAATTATTAAAATTTTTTTATTTAACGTTTGAAATCCGTACGAGAGTGTTCATTTAATTAATCTATACTGATAGATTATATTATAAAAAAAATATCGATAATAATAATATTTCTTGCAAAAAAAAAAAAAAAGCTCACTTAGTGTACTGGAAGACAATCACTAAATTCCATAATTCAAATACATTCCTTAATAATTCTAAATAATCAAACTCAAATAACTTTTTTAGGTAAAGTTTTTTATTATATAATTAATATTAAGTTTTTTTTTCGTATAAATTTTTGTTCTATTCTTAATATATGTATATAAATTATTGTAATATGGAATTATAATTCACTTTTTCTGTATCTGCATAAAATCACAATTTGATTTATATTTTAGTAGTAATAAAAAAAAAGAGAAATAATTTTTTTGACAGTAACTTAGTAATATTATTTAATCCCTTCTAATTTTTTGATTTCAATATATTTCTTTTATATTTCTTTTCAAAGATTTATGAAGGATTATACTAATTTGAAAAAAAAAATTCTATTTAGGTTTGAAATCACGTGCTTTTTTATTGTCCCCTTTGAAAAATATATATATACAAACCAGTGAATAAGAAATAATAAATTTAAGAATAAAATAAAAAGGGTTTTTTATTTTATGGAACATACATATCAATATTCATGGATCATTCCTTTCATTCCACTTCCAGTACCTATTTTACTAGGAGTTGGACTTCTACTTTTTCCGACAGCAACAAAAAACCTTCGACGTATGTGGACTTTTCTGAGTATTTTTTTGTTAAGTATAGTTATGATCTTTTCCCTCTATCTATCTATTCAACAAATTTTTCTAAGTTGCATTCATCAAAATGTATGGTCTTGGACCATAAATAATGAATTTTCTTTTGAGTTCGGTTACTTTATTGATCCACTTACTTCTATTATGTCAATATTAATTACAACTGTTGGAGTTTTGGTTCTGATTTATAGTGACAATTATATGTCTCATGATCAAGGATATCTGAGGTTTTTTGCTTATATGGGTTTTTTTAATACTTCCATGTTAGGATTAGTTACTAGTTCTAATTTGATCCAAGTTTATTTTTTTTGGGAATTAGTTGGAATGTGTTCGTATTTATTAATAGGTTTTTGGTTCACACGACCTATTGCAGCGAATGCTTGTCAAAAAGCTTTTGTAACTAATCGTGTAGGGGATTTTGGTTTATTATTAGGAATTTTAGGTCTTTATTGGATAACCGGCAGTTTCGAATTTCAGGATTTGTTCGAAATATTCAATAATTTAATTCTAAATAATAGAGTAAATCTCTTATTCCTTACTTTGTGTGCATTTCTATTATTTGTGGGTCCTATTGCTAAATCCGCACAATTTCCTCTTCATGTATGGTTACCTGATGCCATGGAGGGCCCTACTCCGATTTCGGCTCTTATACATGCTGCTACTATGGTAGCGGCGGGAATTTTTCTTGTAGCTCGTCTTCTTCCTCTTTTTATAGTTATCCCTTCTATAATGTATATAATATCTTTGATAGGTATAATAACAGTACTCTTAGGAGCCACGTTAGCTCTTGCTCAAAAAGACATTAAAAGAGGTTTAGCCTATTCTACAATGTCTCAACTAGGTTATATGATGTTAGCTCTAGGTATGGGGTCTTATCGATCCGCTTTATTTCATTTGATTACTCATGCTTATTCGAAAGCTTTGTTGTTTTTAGGATCTGGATCCATTATTCATTCAATGGAAGCTATAGTTGGATATTCTCCCGATAAAAGTCAGAATATGATTCTTATGGGTGGTTTGACAAAACATGTGCCGATTACAAAAACTTCCTTTTTAGTAGGAACACTTTCTCTTTGTGGTATTCCCCCCCTTGCTTGTTTTTGGTCTAAAGATGAAATTCTTAATGATAGTTTGTTATTTTCACCAATTTTTGCAATAATAGCTTGTTCAACAGCGGGATTAACCGCATTTTATATGTTTCGGATTTATTTACTTACTTTTGAAGGACATTTAAACACTTATTTTATAAATTACAGTGGAAAAAAAAGTAGCTCCTTCTTTTCAATCTCTTTATGGGGTAAAGAAGAAGAAAAAAAACTTAATAGAAATTTTTGGTTAGTACCATTATTAACAATGAATAATACGAAAAGAGCTTCTTTTTTTGGTAATAAAACATATAAAATTAGTAATAATGTAAGAAATCAAACTTTTATTACTGTTGAAAATTTTGGACTTAATACAAGAACTTTCTATTATCCCCATGAATCAGACAATACTATTCTATTTCCTATGCTTGTATTGCTTTTATTTACTTTGGTTATTGGAGCCATAGGAATTCCTTTCAATCAAGAAGGAATAGACTTTGATATATTATCAAAATTATTCACGCCATCGATAAACCTTTTGCATAAAAATTCACAAAATTTTGTAGATTGGTATGAATTTTTGAAAAATGCAACCTTGTCAGTCAGTATAGCTTTGTTTGGAATATTTATAGCATACTGTTTATATAAGCCTTTTTATTCATCTTTATTAAATTTAACCTTACTTAATTCATTTCAAAAATGGAATTCTAAAAGAATTAGGTGGGAAAAACTAATAAATTTTGTATATAATTGGTCATATAATCGTGGTTACATAGATGTTTTTTTTAAAACATCTTTAACTGAAAGTATAAGAAGATTAGCAAAACAAACGAATTTTTTTGATAAACGAATCATTGATGGAATTACAAATGGAGTAGGTATTACAAGTTTCTTTGTAGGAGAAGTAACAAAATATATAGGTGGAAGTCGCATCTCTTCTTATCTGTTCTTGTATTTGTCCTATGTATTGATTTTTTTTAATGATCCTCTTTTTTTTTTATTTTGAAAAATT